TCCGAGGCCGAATCCACTTTGAATTTGATAAATGCATTGCTTGTGAAGTATGTGTTCGTGTATGTCCTATAGATCTACCGGTTGTAGATTGGAAATTGCAAACTGATATTCGAAAGAAACGATTACTTAATTACAGTATTGATTTTGGAATCTGTATATTTTGCGGTAATTGCGTTGAGTATTGTCCAACAAATTGTTTATCAATGACTGAAGAATATGAACTTTCTGCCTATGATCGTCACGAATTGAATTATAATCAAATTGCTTTAGGTCGGTTACCGGTATCAATAATTGAAGATTACACAATTCGAACAGTTTCTTCGAATTTACCTCAAATAAAAAATGTATAAAACCTTCGATTCACAAAACATTTTAAAATTCAAATCAAAAAAGCTTTATAGGTTTTGGATCTAAAGAAAGGAATGAGGTTTTTGATGAGGTTTTTGCTTGGTTAATACAAAAGAAGGGCTCGTCGGTTAAAATCGCGGCTTCTTTTTGATTATAAATGGATTTCTATTCGAATAATGATTTGAAAATATAAAGTTTAAACTTCTGCTTTGATTGCTTCGATAATAAGAGTAGTCCAATAACTGTATTTACATCAATCCAAATCAACCCCGTTCAAATTGCATTCAATTAAGAAGTATTCTAAAAACAAGGATAACCTCTTTTTCCTGGTCAGGTCAAAAAAGGCATGAAATATTTCGATTTTTTTTATAAAATCAAATGGATTTACCTGGACCAATACATGATTTTCTTTTAGTATTTCTGGGATCGGGTCTTATATTAGGAAGTCTGGCAGTAGTATTACTTCCGAATCCAATTTATTCGGCCTTTTCGTTGGGATGGGTTCTTTTTTGTATATCCTTATTCTATATTCTATCCAACTCCTATTTTGTAGCTGCTGCGCAGCTCCTTATTTATGTAGGAGCTATAAACGTTTTAATCGTTTTTGCTGTGATGTTCATGAATGGGTCAGAATATTACAAAGATTTTCATCTTTGGACCGTTGGGGATGGAGTTACTTCAATAGTTTGTGCAAGTCTTTTTATTTCACTAATTACTACTATTCCAGATACGTCCTGGTATGGGATCATTTGGACTACAAAATCAAATCAGATTCTAGAACAAGATTTGATAAGTAATAGTCAACAAATTGGAATTCATTTAGCAACAGATTTTTTTCTTCCATTTGAACTCATTTCAATAATTCTTTTAGTCGCTTTAATAGGTGCTATTGCTATAGCTCGTCAATAAGAAATCTTTAAAATGAGTAATTCAAATAGAATCAACGCCAAAGGAATGTTATAATTCGTTAATTTGAATTTCTGTCTAAAAAAATAGAAGAAAAAGACTTTAATTTTATATTGATTTCTTACTAATCTATTCCATTATTCCATATTTGTTAGAATCGAATCGGTTGAATTATTGTTCAGATTAAAAATGAATCAAAATTGATAAGGAGTTGGTTAATGATGCTAGAACATATACTTCTTTTGAGTGCCTATTTATTTTCTATTGGTATCTATGGATTAATCACAAGTCGAAATATGGTTAGAGCCCTTATGTGTCTTGAACTTATATTAAATTCAGTTAATATCAATTTTGTAACATTTTCTGATATTTTTGATAATCGTCAATTAAGAGGAGATATTTTCTCAATTTTTGTTATAACTATTGCAGCCGCTGAAGCAGCTATTGGATCGGCTATTGTTTCATCAATTTATCGTAACAGAAAATCAACTCGTATTAACCAATCAAATTTGTTGAATAAATAGTATTAATTATATAAATGCTAATTTTGAATATTAATAAATAAATGAAAATTCGCATTAGCGGGTTTGATATGTCTATAGTAGGGTATAATCCTAGTTGCAAAAACATAAGAAATCAAAGTATTTTGGCCCTCTCTCCTAAATCAATTCGGAAGTAAATTGATTTTTATCACTCATTGATTCGTCTGGTATCTACCTATAGGATTCATTTATAAGTTAGTTTACTAGACCGAAAATTTATAGCGTTCAAAAACGTATAGATCCAATGTCACATTCAGTAAAGATTTATGATACATGTATAGGATGTACTCAATGTGTCCGGGCGTGCCCCACGGATGTATTAGAAATGATACCCTGGGACGGATGTAAAGCTAAACAAATTGCCTCTGCTCCAAGGACCGAGGACTGTGTTGGTTGTAAGAGATGTGAATCGGCCTGCCCAACGGATTTTTTGAGCGTTCGGGTTTATTTATGGCATGAAACAACCCGCAGTATGGGTCTAGCTTATTGATACATTCCATAAAAATCTACTTGAATCCATTTTTTTTTATCGAAAAAGTCCGTGCTCAATTAAATTTTATTTTGAGCACGGACTTTTCTGGCCCAAGTGTATCTTGTCTTTACCACGAACCATTTTCCTTGCTTAACAATAATTGTAGTTTTACCAATATTTGCGGGTTGCTTCATTTTTTTTCTTCCACACAGGGGAAATAGAGTAATTCGTTGGTATACTATATGTATGTGTATCTTAGAACTTCTTCTAACGACTTATGCATTCTGCTATCATTTTCAATCGGATGATCCATTAATTCAACTAATGGAGGATTATAAATGGATCCATTTTTTGGATTTTCATTGGAGATTAGGAATAGACGGACTCTCTATAGGACCCATTTTACTGACGGGATTCATCACCACGCTAGCTACTTTAGCGGCTTGGCCGGTTACTCGAGATTCTCGATTATTTCATTTCCTGATGTTAGCAATGTACAGTGGACAAATAGGATTATTTTCTTCTAGAGATCTTTTACTTTTTTTCCTCATGTGGGAGTTAGAATTAATTCCCGTTTATCTACTTGTATCGATGTGGGGAGGAAAAAAACGTCTGTACTCAGCTACAAAATTTATTTTGTACACGGCGGGGGGTTCTGTTTTTCTTTTAATGGGAGTTTTAGGTATCGGTTTATATGGTTCTACCGAACCAACATTAAATTTTGAAATATTAGCCAACCAGTCCTATCCTGTGAACTTAGAAATACTATTTTATATTGGATTTTTTCTTGCTTTTGCTGTAAAATTGCCAATCATACCCCTACATATATGGTTACCCGATACCCATGGAGAAGCACATTATAGTACTTGTATGCTTCTAGCCGGAATCTTATTAAAAATGGGAGCGTATGGACTAGTTCGGATCAATATGGAATTATTTCCTCATGCTCATTCTATATTTTCTCCTTGGTTAATTATAGTAGGCGCAATGCAAATAATTTATGCGGCTTCAACATCTCTCGGTCAACGGAATTTAAAAAAAAGAATAGCCTATTCCTCTGTATCTCATATGGGTTTCATAATTATAGGAATTGGTTCTATCACAGATATGGGGCTCAACGGAGCCCTTTTACAAATAATCTCTCATGGATTTATTGGCGCGGCGCTTTTTTTCTTGGCCGGAACAACTTATGATAGAATACGTCTTGTTTATCTTGACGAAATGGGCGGAATAGGTATTCCAATGCCAAAAATATTCACGATGTTCAGTAGCTTTTCGATGGCCTCCCTTGCATTACCTGGCATGAGTGGTTTTGTTGCCGAATTAATAGTTTTTTTTGGACTAATTACTAGTCCAAAATATCTTCTAATGACAAAACTCCCAATTACTTTTGTAATGGCAATTGGAATGATATTAACTCCTATTTATTTATTATCTATGTTACGACAGATGTTTTATGGATACAAGATATTTAATGGCCCCGACTCTTATTTTTTTGATTCTGGGCCGCGAGAGTTATTTCTTTCGGTTTCTATTTTTTTACCCGTACTCGGTATTGGTCTGTACCCCGATTTCGTTCTTTCACTATCAGTTGAAAAGGTTGAAGTTATTCTATCTAATTTTTTTTTAGATAATTTATAAATCTTATGATTTACAAAATCGTTGGTTGTAAAATGGTACAATGACAAAGAGCCTGTCGAATCATATTCAAATATGATTCGACAGGCTCTCGCCAATCCACACAAAGGTTTTTTTTATCTGATCTGCGTTGTACACCCTTTTATTGCTATTTGTAAGAACCACGCTTTTTTTGAATTCAATTAGATATTAATGTAAATGAACCATAACTATGTAGTCCTATTCCTAATAGATTTACTCCAAAATAGCATATCCAAATTATAAGAAATCCAATAGACGCCACAATTGCTGAATTTGTACCCTTGTGTTTTATATTTGTTCGAGTATGTAAATAAATTGAAAATATGATCCAAGTAATAAAAGCCCAAGTTTCTTTTGGGTCCCAACTCCAATAGGATCCCCATGCTTCGTTAGCCCATACTGCTCCAGAAAGAATTCCTATGGTTAAAAAGATAAATCCTAGACTAATAACTCGATAACTCCAATAATCCAATTTTTGAATCAATTGTGATCTATAATAATTCCTTTCGATAAAAAAAGAAGTTTTTTGTAAAACATTCCTTTGTTCATTCATGTATTCGATTTCACCAAGAAAAAATGAGTCATTTAAATTCAATAAATAATTACTCGTAGAAAAAAGCTTCCTCTTTTTTCGAACTGTAATGACTATAAGTGATACTGATAATAATGATCCACATAAAAGGGCCACATAGCCTAATATCATCATACTTACGTGCATTATTAGCCACTCAGATTGAAGAGCGGGTACTAATATTGTCGATTCGTGTATTTCAGTTAAAAGACCTGAAGTAGCAAAGCCCTGGGAAAAAAGAGCACTCGGGCCAATTATTGTGCTTAGAAGATTTTGGTTTTTTTTGAAATATGAAACTATATAAATAAAGGAAAAACCCCATGAAAGAAAGATTAACGATTCATATAAATCACTTAGTGGAAAATGCCCTGAATAAATCCAACGAGAAATTAATAATCCTGTTATACAGAAAAAAGTCATTATCATGCCCGTTTTGGATGAATTATCTAGTTTTACGATTTCATCCACTAAAAAGGTTATCAAATGAATTGTAATTATAATTGAAACGATCGAAAAAGAAATATGAGTTAATATATGCTCTAAGTTTGAAAATATCATAAAATAAAGAGTTCCTTAATTATAAAATCGAAATTAGCAATTGAATTTATTTTTATTATAGGATCCATTTTCTTTTTTTAAGAGATGATATGCCGCCACTCGGACTCGAACCGAGATGCTCTAGCACTGCTTCCTAAGAGCAGCGTGTCTACCGATTTCACCATAGCGGCCTGTCTTGACCTCATAATAACCTATGAATAAATAATCGTCTAGATTTACGAATTTAATTGAGTGCAATATTTTTTAGGAAAGATTCAAATTGATGAATAAAAATTTCTTCAAATAGGTATTTGAAGGTTCATTAGTTTCGTTTAGGATTTTTGTTTTATTTTGTATTTTATACTCTTCTCAAGTCAATTCTTGTAAACCCTACTATGAATTAACCCTCTCCCTCCCCAAAAAACATTTTTAAAAAATTGACTGCTTTTGATTTATTTTATTTCAAAAAGTGAAACCAAAAAAGCCATTTTTTTGATGAACACAAAAAGAACCCATTTTAGATCATTCCAAATTGACACATATTTATCCAAAATATTTTCACTAAGGGTTTTTGTGTGGATTGGTGGCGAGATATATGGAGGCTATATAAGAATTTAGATACAATCCAAAAATAATAAAGTTGTACAAAAACGAAAACCTTATATTACAAATGAGTTAATTGGGCAAATTCGACTCCCCGCCTTGAAAATGATAAAATATACTAAAAATAAAAAAGAATACTTTTTTGTTGAATTAGGTAAGGTAAACAGAAAAATGCTTATTCTACATATTCTACATATGCTATAAGAGTGGAACGAATTCCATTTCCCATTGAAGGAAATGGAATTCGGGAATTTGATTTTTGAAAGGAAATGACTCCACTTTTGAGTCAGGCTGATTTAGATTATTCCAACGTGTTATGTCTTATTACTTAGTTTATTTGTTTGTCGCACAAAAAAACTTTTTGAATTCCCGGTCGAAAGAGATTTACCTAAGGAAAATGCTTTTAACGCTGCCTGATACCCCTTCTTTTTCCAAAAATTTTTACGAATACGCTTTTTTGGTGCAGAAGTACGTTTTTTTGGAACTGCCATTTAAATAAAAATTAAGAGATTACTCATTGGTATAGCTGGATGTGAAAGACATCTATTGTTCAAAAAAATCTGAGCTTTTCTGATTCACTATGTATTTCTTTTCTAGAAAATTTTTTGTCGAAAAATCTAAAAGAATAGATAAGATGGGTAAACAGTATGGCAAAATTGCATAAAATATTTCTAAAAATAGAAAAAAATAAGATTTTTAATAACTTCTCAAATCCGATAAAAATATGCCCCATTTGACTTGAATTTTCCAATTTGAAGGAAATTGGTAATTAATCTATTTCTTTCATATAATTTGACCAATTGTAACTTCTTGATTTGAATATTTGAAGTATTTAGCAGAAATTCAGAACGAATAAGTAAGAAGAAATCAAAATTCAAAAATTTTATTTAAGTTCGTCCAGATTTTGATTTTGTTATTGACTCCTTTCAAAAGAGGTCAGGTCGGGTGAATTGGAAACCGTTAATATTAATTAAAAATTTACAAAACTTTTTTTTATGGAACAGACATATCAATATGCGTGTATTTTACCTTTCGTTCCACTTCTAGTTCCTATATTAATAGGAGTGGGACTTGTTATTTTTCCTACAGCAACAAAAAATCTTCATCGTATGTGGGCTTTTCCAAGTATTTTATTGTTAAGTATAGTCATGATTTTTTCCACGAATCTGTCTATTCAGCAAATAAATAGTAGTTATATCTATCAATATGTATGGTCTTGGACCCTCGATAATGATTTTTCTTTAGAATTTGGCTGCTTGATTGATCCGCTTACTTCTATTATGTTGATGCTAATCACTACTGTTGGAATTATGGTTCTTATTTATAGTGATAATTATATGGCTCACGATCAAGGATACTTGAGATTTTTTGCTTATATGAGTTTTTTCAGTACTTCCATGTTGGGATTAGTTACTAGTTCCAATTTGATACAAATTTATATTTTTTGGGAATTGGTTGGAATGTGTTCCTATCTATTAATAGGGTTTTGGTTCACACGACCTCCTGCGGCAAATGCTTGTCAAAAAGCGTTTGTAACCAATCGTGTAGGGGATTTTGGTTTATTATTAGGAATTTTGGGTTTTTATTGGATAACAGGTAGTTTTGAATTTCGAGATTTATTCGAAATACTCAATAACTTGATTTATAATAATGAAGTTAATTTTCCATTTGTTATTTTGTGTGCTGCTCTATTATTTGCTGGCGCAGTTGCTAAATCTGCACAATTTCCCCTTCATGTGTGGTTACCTGATGCTATGGAAGGACCCACTCCTATTTCGGCTCTTATACATGCTGCGACTATGGTAGCGGCGGGGATTTTTCTTGTAGCTCGCCTTTTTCCTCTTTTCCTAGTTATACCTTAT